AGAAAAAAAACATATCTCATTTAGCTTTTTCATGCTTACTCTAACTAGTTATTTTGGTTTTCTACTGGCTGCTTCAACTATAACGTCAGCTCTATTTATCGGTTTGAACAAGATACGACTTATTTGAATTTAATTAAATAAACAAAAAATTCATAAAAATACAAATTTATCTGATATTCAAAGTATTCTATGGTCCCTTTTCATGTTAATTGTCAATTTTGGGTCATTGAGATTAAGGGATAATTCAGATTAATATTTAGTAATAGATCTTATCTATCTTTTTATCTCCTCAAAGAAATCAAAATGATTGAAGTCTTTTTATTTGGAATCGTATTAGGTCTAATTCCTATTACTTTGGCAGGATTATTCGTAACTGCATATTTACAATACAGACGCGGTGATCAGTTGGATTTTTAATTTAATTGGGTAACATTTCTTTTTTTTTGATTGACCTCCTGCAGAGAGGAGGTCAAATTCGGTTTGGAATTCCATTTTTGTTATTCAGCATAACAAAGAAGAAAATCACGCTCTGTAGGATTTGAACCTACGACATCGGGTTTTGGAGACCCGCGTTCTACCGAACTGAACTAAGAGCGCTTTCTTTTCATGATAGAAGATATAACTGTAAAGAAAAAGAGGATTCTTTGTTGTTTTTGTTCCCTTAAAAATACATATTGCATATGCATATTACAAAAGCATATAGTATGATAAAATGAAAAATGATGTCTAATTTTATTTTAAATTAATATATTAATTAATCCCTCGTTACTGTCCATAGGAGAAGTAATAGGTAGGGATGACAGGATTTGAACCTGTGACATTTTGTACCCAAAACAAACGCGCTACCAAGCTGCGCTACATCCCTTTTTCCAATTATTGTACAGTTCCATTGTATAAAAGGCTTGTCTTGTTTTCCACATTATTATTTTCTTCTTTATCCATAAAAAAAAGAAAACGAAAGTTTCTTGCCATTTTATTTCTCCTTTTTAATTTCATATAATATATACAATATACCTGAATCCTAAAAATATTTATCGGTAATGCTCAGGAGGAAAGAGTCTATTATCTTTTTTTAAGGAGAAGAAAATCTCATCGACTAGTTCATTGTACATAGATATTAATATAATTGTTAAGTTAGGCATTTTGCGTAAAAATACAAGCGATCTTTAACTACAACATATGATCAATTGTATATGTATTACAATAAAGAAAAATAAAGAAGGAGGATTTCCAATGCGAGATATAAAAACATATCTCTCTGTGGCACCTGTGCTAAGTACTCTATGGTTTGGGGCTTTAGCAGGTCTATTGATCGAAATTAATCGTTTATTCCCAGACGCCTTGTCATTTCCCTTTTTTTAATTCTAGTTATTTTATTTCATTAACACTAGAATGAGAAGAAATAAAGAAAATTAGAGATACAAAAAATTGCGACAAAATTCTCCCATCCCCATCCTTTTTTTGGTTGTTTAGTGCAGGAAGGGGAAAAAGGATCAAACCAAAATGTATTGATTCTCAGCATCACATCACATCAAGTGGGTATAAGATCCATTTTTGTAGAATGGGAATGTGGGTCCAGGGTAGAAATTATAGAATCAAGACTCCCCAAAATCAATACTGGGATTAGGATAAGAATAATCAAATAAATAGTTAGAAAAAATTTTCTTATTTCAATATTCCATTAGATTATAATGGAATATTGAAATAGTAGTAACTTCCATTTTTTTTTTATTTTATGTTCTTTTCTTCTAAATGAGTTGAATTGATTCAAAGAAAGAGGGTTCATGGCGAAGGGTAAAGATGTCAGAGTAAGAGTTATTTTGGAATGCACCAGTTGTGCCCGAAAGGACACCCATAAAAAATCGTCGGGAATTTCTAGATATATTACTCAAAAGAATCGACATAATACACCCAGTCGATTAGAATTGAGAAAATTTTGTCGTTATTGTTACAAGCATACAATTCATGGGGAAATAAAGAAATAGATTGAATGGAACCGTAGGGGTAACTCCTCCAACCAAGGCCAAGGAAAAGAATAGAAAGGAAAAGCATAGAAATAGAATATAATAACATATATATGTATATAATATACATACAAACAAAATACATAAAAATAAAATCCTATTTCGTTCGGTTCAATCGAAACTCAAATGAATGAAGAAATAGGATTTTATAGATAAGGAATAAACCATGGATAAATTCAAGCAACCTTTTCAGAAATCCAAGCGATCTTTTCGTAGGCGTTTGCCCCCAATTGGATCGGGGGATCGAATTGATTATAGAAACATGAGTTTAATTAGTCGATTTATTAGTGAACAGGGAAAAATATTATCTAGACGAGTAAATAGATTGACCTTGAAACAACAACGATTAATTACTATTGCTATAAAGCAAGCTCGTATTTTATCTTTGTTACCTTTTCTTAATAATGAGAAACAATTTGAGAGAGCGGAGTCAATTCCTAGAAATACCGGTCTTCGAACCAGAAATAAATAGGCATACTATACTCCTCAATTGACTCAAAACTTCAATCAGAATTCTGCATCTGATTGATATTTTGTTTAAAAAAATAGATAATATAATACAATACAGATTTTATTCTTGTGTTCTAAGAAAAAATGGGGAAAGAAGAAAGAAATCTTTTTTTATTGAAACATGTTCGTTCATTCCTACTAAATCTGAATTCTTAATTCTTTTTATTATATCTTCCCGGAGTTCATTCTCCGGGGAATTTTTTTTTTCAATCATTCCTGTATATTACTTTCTATTTATAGAATTTATGCATATTACTTTCTATTCATAGAATTTCTATTATAGTATTTAATATATTATAGTATTTAATAATAGAATATATTAATATCTTTTATTTGGTAATCTTATTGGAAATAATGTAAAGACAATTTTTGTTTAATATAGCTATTTGTGCAAGTATTTTACGATTAAGAAGTAATTGTTTCTTGTACATATCATGTATTAATCTACTATAGCTATAGGATAGTTCATTCTCACGAGTTACTGCATTTATCCGAGTAATCCACAAACGACGAAAATCTCTCTTTTTCCTGCCTCTATCTCGATGAGTGGAAACTAAGGCTTTTATTTTTTGTTGAGTAATAGTTCGAGTAAGTCTTGAGTGAGCTCCTCGAAAGCTTGATGCAAATAAACGAATTTTTGTTCGACGTCTCCGGGCTATATATCCTCGTTTAACTCTGGTCATTGAATCAAATTAAACTTTGATGAATAACTAATCGATTTGTGTTCTTTCAGTCATTCTTTTCCCTGTTGATTAATAACAAAACGTATTATTCCAATATATAAAATATAAATTCCAATGGCTTTTGCTTCTATGACCTTCCCAACCGCGATTTTTGATTTCAGATATTTCATTATTTCACTTGGAAATAAGAAAAATTCTACCGATACTAAACTAAATATGAAAAAGAATATAGCGGGTTCCATCGTTTCTATGGTTACTTCTTAAACGGTGAGGTCCTCTCTATACACCGGAGCCCCATCTCTCACTTCATTAATGTTATTGGTAACTTGTACAGTTCACACTCTTTGGCTCTACCCATGAATTATATAATAATAGCTCCTTTCACAATCAGAGCTATCGATACAGTGACGGTATTTAATTATGAAAGTTGGCTAGGTAGCTGACCCTGTTAGTCCGTTATTTCAAGAAATAGGAACGTATTTTTAAATATCATTCTGTTTCCCCGCTTAGTGTATAACCATTTGATTTGCTACCATGGGGAATTCCTTCTCATCCCAAATCGAGACGATTGGGTTTGCACCAATAGAAACCATAAATTCCAAAAAGTATACAAGAAATCCTCATTTTTCGTTTCGATCATACATCAAATAAATATTGTTTTTGTATTCTATCTATTTTATTGATTAATATTCGAAAAATTATCTCGTTTGTTCGAGTTTATGATCTGAACGAGTCGCACATACACCCTAGTACATGTTCCTCGACGCTGAGGGCATCCTCGAAGAGCGGGAGATTTCGTAACATTTCTGATTGGCTGTCTTGTCTTTCTAATAAGTTGTTTAATAGTTGGCATGTTGAATTGTATATATTATAGAATGGACTGGTTTAGATCGATCTTAACCTGGTGATTATAAATTATTTCCATTCAATCAAATGAGAATATTTTATGGATATAAAATATTAAATATCAAATTCTCAAAAATTGTACTTATGTTTTGAAATTGATGCATTTATACAGGATCCCCGTTATTTTCGACTGCTACAAGATCCACAATACCATAAGCTTGGGCTTCTGTTGCTGACATAAAAACATCCCTTTCCATGTCTTCGGATATAACCCATAGGGGGTTTCCTGTTCTTTGTACGTAAACCCTCGTGAGGGTTTCGCGAAGTTTCAGTAGTTCTTCCGCTTCCAGGAGAAATTCCCCTGCTTGTGCCTCATAAAAAGAACTAGCAGGTTGATGAATCATAACCCTGATAATATAACATCATGAAAGGTTCTTCTATCTCGTAACGTAAGAAGAAAAAAAAAAAAGATAGAATTGAACAACCGTACAGGCATTTTTTATGCATACGGCTCTGCAATGGAATTTTCTTTTCCCTCCTTTACATTGAATAAAAAACAAACAGAAAAGAAACAAAAAAAAAAAAGAATCTATTCGATTCAGATTGTTGAATAATCCATTTACCGTCCTTCTTTTCGTATTCCTTTCTTAGGAATTCAAAAAATACTACGATGGTTCTGTTGCTTTATATATTTATTTGATTTTGGATTTAGTTTTAGCAATCCCAAGGTTTTTTTAATTCGATCAAAATGAAGAAAAAAATTCTTTTTTCATTTTCTTATTATTTCTTTCATATTTCATAAATAAATATCAGTATCAGAAAGAAACTTTTAGTGTGTAAGAAAAACGGTTTGTGACGCTGAAATGGGTCTCTGATACATAATATCAAAATAAAAAGACCCAATTGGAAATCATCTTTGTTTCATACTACTATTTCGATATGTAATCTTGTGTTATGAAAAAACAAAAAATGTTTGTTCATATCGAACTTAAAGTGCCATGCTATTATTACTTATTATTCATATTCAATATGGCGAAGGCATAGTCTTCTTTCTTTTTTTTTTCAAATAAAAAACTCATTGGCGCCAAGCGTGAGGGAATGCTAAACGTTTGGTAATTTCCCCCCCTACCAGAATGAAGGATCCCATTGAAGCGGCTAACCCCATGCAGATTGTATGTACATCGGGTGGTACAAATTGCATAGTGTCATATATAGCTATTCCTGGTATTACCCAACCTCCGGGGGAGTTTATAAACAAATAAAGATCCCTAGTATCATCTTCTATACTAAGATATACCATAAGACCAACAAGTTGATTTGAAATCTCACTATCAACTTCTTGTCCTAAGAAAAGTAATCTTTCTCGATAAAGTCGGTTGATTAGGATAAAATTATATCCCTTAGAAACCGTACATGCACCTTTGGATGCATACGGCTCAAAACAATTTCGAAAAAAAAATAATCAATGTGTGGATTCCAGCCCTATTTCTTTTTGTAACAGTTTTTTTTGTTTTTGTAACGAATGGGCTTGTTCTTCTATTTTGCTTTTCAAGTTTTCTTTTCAAGAAGTATAAGTTTTTGCCACTTTCTCTCTCAAAAAAAAAGAAATTTACTGAACTTTTTGAATTAATCTTTCATCGATGTATTATTTCATCAAGGTTCCAATTTTGATGTTATTTTCTTGTTCCTAAATGGGCCCTTTCAATTTTTTAGGTTCACGTTCTACTCCGGGTAAAGATCCGCCCGATTCCTATTTGCACATATAGGACAAATGATATCAGTACCACTCGCTTTTTTTTTGCTAAGACTTCGCTTTTTTTTTTCAACCCGTTTCATATCTTCCGCCAAATTATTCTATATATTATTTAGTACCTATATATTATTTAATTTAGTACTACTTCATGGATTGGCAGTTTAAGATAACTTAACTCTTACGGTAGAGAAATTATTTATGATACAAGTGGTAATTGTATACATATTACCGATTTGGTATTTTCTGAACGGAGCCTGGATACTTTATTTTATTGTGGCAAGTCAACCATAAATTCTTCTAATTTCGCAATTATTTATCCTCAAAATAAATTGATCTGACTGTACTTCGCGCTCCGAATTATTGATGGTTCAATCAATCTTTATTGGGCGAAACATAATATATCTCGATCGGGGGGGGAGAATGGGGGAATACCATATGACCCAATATGTCTGACAAGTCGCACTATACGTCAACCCAAACAGCATCTTCCTCTCCGGGACTCCGAAAAGGCACTTTTGGAACACCAATGGGCATTAAATTAAAGAAAAAAATTAAGTACTATATTTTACTTTGATTTGGAAACGTAATGTAATAATGAATTAATTGTTTTCATAATTTGGATTTTCCTTCTGTTTATCCTATTTTATCTAGGATATAGATTTTATACATAGATTGTCAGATAAAGTAAGACAGAATGTATAAAACAATTCTTACGAATGGATTGTTTAAACGATGAACAAGTATTTATACACTAAAAAAAAATCAGACCAATCCCCCATTGCGTATTGCTACTTATCGGGTATAGAATAGATCTGCTTCTATTTGTTCCTACTAGCAGAATTCTTATATTATTTCGAATGGAACGGAATAAATATTAACCCTTGCTCATAGATAATCTACTGAAAAGGGTTAGGTACTATCATATATACATATATATGTTTAGTTTTTTCCAATGCGATAAAGTTACATAGTGTCCATTTATCTTTGATAAAGAGGTATTTCCATGGGTTTGCCTTGGTATCGTGTTCATACCGTCGTTTTGAATGATCCCGGTCGCTTACTTTCTGTCCATATAATGCATACAGCTTTAGTTGCTGGTTGGGCCGGTTCAATGGCTCTATATGAATTAGCGGTTTTTGATCCTTCTGACCCTGTTCTTGATCCGATGTGGAGACAGGGTATGTTCGTTATACCCTTCATGACTCGTTTAGGAATAACCAATTCATGGGGTGGTTGGAGTATTACAGGAGGGACTATAACGAATCCGGGTATTTGGAGTTATGAAGGTGTGGCAGGGGCACATATTGTGTTTTCTGGCTTGTGCTTTTTGGCAGCTATCTGGCATTGGGTGTATTGGGACCTAGAAATATTCTCCGATGAACGTACAGGAAAACCCTCTTTGGATTTGCCAAAAATCTTTGGAATTCATTTATTTCTCTCAGGGTTAGCTTGCTTTGGTTTTGGTGCATTTCATGTAACAGGCTTGTATGGTCCTGGAATATGGGTATCGGATCCTTACGGGCTAACTGGAAAAGTGCAACCTGTAACCCCTGCGTGGGGCGCAGAAGGGTTCGATCCTTTTGTCCCGGGAGGAATAGCTTCTCATCATATTGCAGCGGGTACATTGGGTATATTAGCGGGCCTATTCCATCTTAGTGTCCGTCCGCCTCAACGTTTATACAAAGGATTACGTATGGGAAATATTGAAACCGTACTTTCCAGTAGTATCGCCGCTGTTTTTTTTGCAGCTTTTGTTGTTGCTGGAACTATGTGGTATGGTTCAGCAACAACACCGATCGAATTATTTGGTCCCACTCGTTATCAGTGGGATCAGGGATATTTCCAGCAGGAAATATATCGAAGGGTTGGTGCTGGACTAGCTGAAAATTTGAGTTTATCAGAAGCCTGGTCTAAAATTCCTGAAAAATTAGCTTTTTATGATTACATTGGTAATAATCCGGCAAAAGGAGGATTATTCAGAGCGGGCTCAATGGACAACGGAGATGGAATAGCTGTTGGATGGCTAGGACACCCTACCTTTAGAGATAAAGAAGGCCGCGAGCTTTTTGTACGCCGTATGCCTACTTTTTTTGAAACATTTCCAGTAGTTTTAGTTGATGGTGACGGAATTGTGAGAGCGGATGTTCCCTTTAGAAGGGCAGAATCCAAGTATAGTGTCGAACAAGTAGGTGTAACTGTTGAATTCTATGGTGGTGAACTCAATGGAGTCAGTTATAGTGATCCTGCTACTGTGAAAAAATACGCTAGACGTGCTCAATTAGGTGAAATTTTTGAATTAGATCGGGCTACTTTGAAATCTGATGGTGTTTTTCGTAGTAGTCCAAGGGGTTGGTTTACTTTTGGGCATGCTTCGTTTGCTTTGCTTTTCTTTTTTGGACACATTTGGCATGGTGCTAGAACCCTCTTCCGGGATGTTTTTGCTGGTATTGATCCAGATTTGGACGTTCAAGTGGAATTTGGAGCATTCCAAAAAGTTGGGGATCCAACTACAAAGAGACAGGCAGTTTGATACAATATTGCTCTTACCTATATTTTCTACTTTAGGTGCCTGGTAAATTTGGAATCAACGTTTTTTATTTGATTCTTTCTTCTTTTTTTATCTGGTAAATGATCCTATACCAAATGAATAGGTGTGGAAGCTATAATTGTAAACCGCGATTGAATCTATGGAAGCATTGGTTTATACATTTTTGTTAGTCTCTACTTTAGGGATAATTTTTTTCGCTATCTTTTTTCGAGAACCACCTAAAGTTCCGACTAAAAAATGAAATGATTTTTCATTATATCCATTAAAGTAATGAGCCTCCCAATTTATGGGAGGCTCATTACTTCAATCAACTAGTCCCCGTGTTCCTCGAATGGATCTCTTAGTTGTTCAGAGGGTTGCCCAAAAGCAGTATATAAGGCGTACCCAGTAAAGCTTACAAGTAAACCAGATATGGAGATGGCGACTAGGGTTGCTGTTTCCATTATTAAAGAATTTCAAGATCACGATGGATCTACAACTACAATAAGATCATTTATTTACAACTACAACAAAATAGTATACAAAGTCAACAGATCTCAACCAATGAATAAAATAGGATTTATGGCTACACAAACTGTTGAGGGTGGTTCTAGGTCTGGGCCAAGACGAACTAACGTAGGAAGTTTATTGAAACCATTGAATTCGGAATATGGTAAAGTAGCTCCCGGGTGGGGGACTACCCCTTTTATGGGGGTCGCGATGGCTCTATTTGCAGTATTTCTATCTATTATTTTGGAGATTTATAATTCTTCCGTTTTATTGGATGGAATTTCCGTGAATTAGGTTTGATTTATAAGAATTATGAAGTCCTATTTTTTCGATAAAAAAAATTTCTTAGAACTCGGATTTCTAGGACGTTCTGCTCTGGTAGTTCGACCGTGAAATTCCTTTGTTTCGGTATTTCCGGAATATGAGTGTGTGACTTGTTATAATTGATCCTATTGCTAGTACAGAGTATAAGTCTGTCATCTTTATATAGATGATTCTACCCCGTCGGATATTTATGTTAGTATCTGGAGCACGGAAGAGATATATAAAATAGATCAAGAAAAGAAATATTTGAACTATGATTCATACCTACTATATTCAATATTGAATTCAGACCTCGTAACCGGACTAAAAAGTGAAAAAAGGAAAGATGGAATTTCCACTTTTTCTTACTAGAAAAGCATTTGTTGACAACTGTTTTCTATGGATTTAGTTTCATTATTATTATTCCATTTATACTAGTCATTGAATATATGATAATCGAACGGTTCTTACTCAGAGAATTCTTTAGATTAATTAATGGCATTATTAAATCATCGTGGTTATAGTATGAATCTGAAGTTTTAATTGATTCATAGGGTCTCAACAAGATAATTTCTATCAATAGTGAAACGATAAATAAATAGTCAATTTATTTGAGTTATGCAAAAAAAACAACAATAAAACAAATAAATATAAAAAATAGATAGGGTAAAAGAAGATTCAAGAGGCCTATTATAACAATATAAATAAAGATAGATGAGCCGACTTGATATTGGCATTATCATCACAAAGAAAAGATTCCGGATTTTTCTTTTTCGTATCTTTCTGACAGATTGAATTAAGTGTCTAATAAGTTTCCAATTTTCTATTACATATCCGTAAACCA